TTTTTTTTCCAAAATAAAATAATATTAATAATATTATTTTATTTTGGTTAATTTTTTTATTATTATTTTATTTTATATGTAAATTTTTGTATGAATTTTTTTAATTTTTAAAAAATTAATTTTTTTTTATATTCGCAATAATTAATATTAATAAAAAAAAGAAATTTTGTATTAGTAATAATAAATAGTATTGGTAAAATTTGTGCCAGCTACCGCGGTTATACAAATAATACAAGTAAAAATTTTTAGTATTAGTTAAATTATAAATTTATAATATAAAAATAAATTTATTAGGTTAAATTTTTAAATTTATAAAATTATTATTTATTAATTAATTTAAGCTATAAACTTTTTATAATAAACTAGGATTAGATACCCTATTATTAAAAATAAATATTAAAATGCTAAAGTAGTATTAGTTATATTCTTAAAATTTAAAAAATTTGGCGGTGTTTTAGTCTATTTAGAGGAATCTGTTCTGTAATTGATAATCCACATTGAACCTTACTTAAATTTGTTTAATTTGTATATCGCCGTCATCAGAATATTTTATAAGATTTAAATTTTCTTAATATTATAATAAATAAAATGTCAGGTCAAGGTGCAGTTTATATTTAAGTAGAAATGGATTACAATAAATTTATTTAAATGGATAATTTTTTGAAATAGAAATTTGAAAGTGGATTTAATAGTAATATAAAATAGATTATTTATATGATTTTAGCTCTAAAACATGTACATATCGCCCATCGTTCTTATTTTTAAAATAAGATAAGTTGTAACATAGTAGATGTACTGGAAAGTGTATCTAGAAAGTCAATTTAAAGCTTAATTAGTAAAGTATTTCATTTACATTGAAAAGAAATTTGTGCAAATCAATTTAAATTGATTAAATTTTATTTACTTATTTTATTTTTTTTATTATTTATTTTAATAAAAATAATTTTAATGATTTTTGTTTAAGTATTTTTTAAAGAAAAAATAATTTTAGTAATAGTTAATTAGTATTGTAAAAGATAATTGAAATAATTTGAAAAATTTTTATATTAAAAGAAAATTTAGTTTATTGTACCTTGTGTATCAGGGTTTATTAATTAATTAATTATTATATTAATTTTTCTCGAATTTTAAAGATTTAATTATATAAAAAAGTTAATGTAGAATAATTATTTTAAATATATAATTAGAAATGAAATGTTAATCGTTTTAAAATATATCTAGTTTTTTAAGAAATAAATTTAATTTAGATTTATATATTAAAAATTTTATTTTTAAAATATTTTTATTATATAAAATTAATATTTTAAGGGATTAGCTTTAAAATAAATTTTTATATTTAATTTAAATTATTTAATAAATGTAAGCTTAAAAATAGTTATCATTAATAAATTTGTTATAATTTATTTTAGATTTTTTATTATTTATTTGAAAATTAAATTATTTATTAAAATATAAATTTTAATTATAAAAATTTATAAATTATGATAAAATTAGTATATATAATTTATTAAAATTATTTAATTTGAAAGGTTTAAATAAGGAATTCGGCAAATTATATATTCACCTGTTTATCAAAAACATGTCTTTTTGAATTTAATTTAAAGTCTAACCTGCCCACTGAAATTTTAAAGGGCCGCAGTATTTTGACTGTGCGAAGGTAGCATAATCAATAGTCTTTTAATTGAAGGCTTGTATGAATGGTTGAATGAGATATATACTGTCTTTTTTAAATTTTTATAGAATTTTATTTTTTAATTAAAAAGTTAAAATATAATTAAAGGACGAGAAGACCCTATAGATCTTTATTTTTTTTTATTATAAATTAAAAAGAATAATAAAATTTATAATTTTATAAAAAATTTTACTGGGGTGGTATTAAAATTTAATTAACTTTTATAGTTTATTAACATTAATATATGGTTTATTGATCCAATTTTATTGATTAAAAATTTAAGTTACCTTAGGGATAACAGCGTAATTTTTTTTTAGAGTTCATATCGACAAAAAAGATTGCGACCTCGATGTTGGATTAAGAGTTATTTTTAGGTGTAGAAGTTTAAAGTTTAGGTCTGTTCGACCTTTAAATTCTTACATGATCTGAGTTCAAACCGGCGTAAGCCAGGTTGGTTTCTATCCTTAATAAAATTATTATATTATAGTACGAAAGGACCTAATATAAGAAATATAAATTTTAAATTTATGAATAATATTAATTTTTAGTAAACTATTTTGGCAGATTAGTGCAATAAATTTAGAATTTATTTATATAATTTTAATAATTATAAATAGTATTGTTTTTTTTAGATTGGTTTTTGTCATTAATTGGAAGTTTATTATTAGTTATTTGTGTAATAGTGGGGGTTGCCTTTTTAACTTTATTAGAGCGTAAGATTTTAGGTTATATTCAGATTCGTAAAGGTCCTAATAAAGTAGGGTTTATAGGTCTATTACAACCTTTTAGAGATGCTGTAAAGTTATTTACTAAGGAACAAACTAATCCTTTATTATCAAATTATATTTTTTATTATTTTTCTCCTATTTTTTCTTTATTTTTATCTTTATTAATTTGGTTATGCATTCCTTATTTAATTAAATTATATTCTTTTAATTTAGGGGTTTTATTTTTTTTATGTATTACTAGATTAGGGGTTTATACAGTAATAGTAGCTGGGTGATCTTCTAATTCAAATTATGCTTTGTTAGGGGGATTACGTGCAGTAGCCCAAACTATCTCTTACGAAGTAAGATTAGCCTTAATTTTATTAAGATTTATTTTTTTAATTGGTAGATATAATTTTATAATATTTTATTTTTTTCAAAAATATGTTTGATTTATTTTTTTTTGTTTTCCTTTAGCGTTAGTTTGATTTGCTTCTTGTTTAGCTGAGACTAATCGGACTCCTTTTGATTTTGCAGAAGGAGAGTCTGAATTAGTTTCTGGGTTTAATGTAGAGTATAGAAGAGGAGGATTTGCTTTAATTTTTTTAGCTGAATATTCTAGAATTTTATTTATAAGTATATTATTTACAGTTATTTTTTTAGGCAGTAATATTTATAGAATTATTTTTTTTTTAAAATTAACTTTAATTTCTTTTTTATTTATTTGAGTTCGTGGTACTTTGCCCCGATTTCGTTATGATAAATTGATATATTTAGCTTGAAAAAGCTTTTTACCTATGTCTTTAAATTACTTATTTTTTTTTATTGGAGTAAAAATTTTTATTTTATCTTTTTTATTTTAATGAATATTTTTTAGTATTTAAAATTAATAGAAGACTTTACTTCTTTCTTATGTTTTCAAGACATATGCTATAAAAGCTTATTAATTAATTTAATAATTTATCTCAATATTTAGATAAAATAGGGTTAATAATAAAATAAGAGAAGTATAATACTGTTAAAATTTGTCCTGTTAAAATATAAGGGTCTTCTACAGGTCGGGCTCCAATTCATGTTAATAGAGATGCAATAATTACTATATTTCAGAATAAAATTTGGTTAATAGGATAAAATTGTAATCCTCGAAATTTACTATTATGTGTAAAAGGTAAAATTATTAAAATAGCAATTGATAAAACTAAAGCAATTACTCCCCCTAATTTATTAGGGATTGATCGTAAAATTGCATAAGCAAATAAGAAGTATCATTCTGGTTGAATATGGACAGGAGTTACTAAAGGGTTAGCGGGGATAAAATTTTCTGGGTCTATTAATAAATAATTAAATTTTCAAATAAATGCAATTAAAATTCAAATAAAAATTACAAATCCTACTATATCCTTGTAAATAAAATAAGGGTGAAAGGGGATTTTATCTACGTTTCTATTTAACCCTAGAGGGTTATTTGATCCTGTTTGATGAAGGAATAATAAGTGAATTATTGTTAATGCTAATACAATAAAGGGTAAAATAAAGTGAAATGTAAAAAATCGTGTTAATGTCGCGTTATCTACGGCGAATCCCCCTCAAATTCATTGAACTAAGTCAGTTCCTAAATAAGGTACGGCTGATAATAAATTAGTAATTACTGTTGCCCCTCAAAATGATATTTGTCCTCAAGGTAAAACATACCCTAAAAATCCTGTTGCTATTACTATAAATAGAATAATCACTCCAATTATTCATGTTGGGGTAAATAAATAAGAATTATAGTAAACCCCTCGCCCTACATGAATAAATAAACAAGCAAAAAAAAAAGAAGCTCCGTTAGCGTGACAAATTCGCAGGAATCAACCATTATTTACATCTCGGTAAATGTGATTAACTCTGTTGAATGCAGTTTCAATATCAGCTGTATAGTGTATGGCTAAAAATAATCCGGTTAAAATTTGAATAATTAAACATAGTCCTAAAAGTGAACCAAAATTTCATCATGCAGAAATATTTGATGGTGCAGGTAAATCTACTAAAGCATTATTGGCAATTTTGATTAAAGGGTGTCTTTTTCGAATTGGTTTATTCATTAGTTTATTGGCCGTAATGGGCCATAATTTTTTTTAGTAATTTTTACTGTTACTAATAAAGTTAAAAATAAGTAATTAATTAATAGTAAAGTGATTAAATTAGTTGGAAAATTATATATTTTATTTAATTTTAAAGTATTTTCTCTCATAAATGAAATTATATTAAATAAATTTATTTCATTATTATTAATAAATATTTCAATTATTGATAAGTCGATAATTGAAATAGTAATTATAAAAATAATTGTTATAATTAATGAGATAAATATTAATTTTAGTGATATAGAAAATATTTCATTTGATGAAAGAGATGTAACATAAATAAATAATACTAGCATACCTCCTATAAAAATTAAAAATAATACATATGAGAATCAAAATGTTTTTACATATATTCCTGTTAATAAAGAAATTAAAAATGTTTGAATTAATAATACTAAGCCTATTGCTAAGGGGTGTTTTATTTGTATAAAAATAAATCTGGTGATAAAAGAGATTAATAAAATAAATATTATGATTTCAAGAAATAGTTTATAATAAAATATTAACTTTGGGAGTTATTGAAAAAGAAGTGTCTTTTTTCTTGAAGTTTTAAAAAAAATATTTTTATTTTTAGTTTACAAGACTAATGTTTTTTTTAAACTATTAAAACTAATGATAAATTTATATATATATTATTTAATAATTATTATATTTGTATTTGGTTGTATTATTTTTATTTCTAGACGAAAACATTTATTATGTACTTTATTAAGTTTAGAATTTATAGTATTAATATTATTTATTTTATTATTTTTGTATTTAAATTTTATAAATTATGAAAGATATTTTAGTATATTTTTTTTAACTTTTTGTGTTTGTGAAGGAGTTTTAGGGTTATCTATTTTAGTCTCTATAATTCGTACACATGGTAATGATTATTTTCAAAGATTTTCTATTTTACAATGTTAAAGTTTATTTTTATAACATTATTTATATTTTTTATTCTTTTTAAAAAAAATGTTTATTGAATGGTTCAAAATTTAATTTTTTTATTAACGGGGTTAATAATAATTAAAATTAGATCAAATTATTATTTTTGTAATATTACTTATTATTATGGAGTAGATATAATTTCTTATGGGCTAATTTTGTTAAGATGTTGGATTTGTGGGTTAATATTAATAGCTAGAGAAAATGTAATCCGTTATAATAATTATATTAATTTATTTTTATTTATAATTATTTTTTTATTATTAATATTAATTTTTACTTTTAGATCTATAAGTTTATTTATATTTTATTTATTTTTTGAAAGAAGTTTAATTCCTACTTTATTTTTAATTTTAGGTTGGGGTTATCAACCTGAGCGGTTACAAGCGGGAATTTATTTATTATTTTACACTTTATTAGCTTCTTTACCTTTATTGATTGGAATTTTTTTTATTAAAAATGATACTTTTACTTTAAATTTTATTATTTTAAGTTATAAGAATTCATATAATTTAGATTTTTTATATTTATGTATAATTTTTGCTTTTTTAATTAAAATACCTATATTTTTAGTTCATTTATGACTTCCAAAAGCTCATGTTGAAGCCCCAGTTTCTGGTTCAATAATTTTAGCTGGGGTTTTATTAAAATTAGGGGGGTATGGTTTATTACGTACTTTCCCTATTTTACAAATTTTAGGAATAAAGTTTAATTTTATTTTAATTAGTATTAGTTTAATTGGAGGGGTTTTAGTTAGTTTAATTTGTTTATGACAAATAGATTTAAAATCTTTAATTGCTTATTCTTCAGTTGCTCATATAGGAATTGTATTAAGTGGGTTATTAACAATAACTTATTGGGGATTAAATGGTTCTTATACTTTAATAATTGCCCATGGGTTATGTTCTTCAGGTTTATTTTGTTTGGCTAATATTTCTTATGAACGAATAGGAAGTCGAAGTTTATTGATTAATAAGGGGATAATAAATTTTATACCTAGTTTATCTTTATGATGATTTTTATTATGTTCTGCTAATATAGCTGCTCCTCCCACTTTAAATTTATTGGGGGAAATTTCTTTATTAAATAGAATTGTTAGTTGGTCATGATTAACAATGATTAGTTTAGCTTTTTTATCTTTTTTTAGAGCCGCATACACCTTATACTTATTTGCTTATAGACAACATGGTAAAATTTATTCTGGAATTTATTTTTTTTCTTCTGGGAATGTTCGGGAGTTTTTATTATTAATATTACATTGATTACCTTTAAATTTATTAATTATAAAAAGTAATTTTTGTATAATTTGAATTTAAGGATTTAAATAGTTTAAAAAAAATATTGATTTGTGGTGTCAATGATATGAATTAATTCATTTTAGATCGTGAATTATTTTGTTAATTATTGTAAAAATAGTTTTTATATTTTAATTTTAGTTAGAATTAGATTATTTATTTTAAGTTTGAAATTTTTGATAAATGACTTGATTTATTTTATTGAGTGGGAAATTATTTCTTTACATTCTTTATCAATTGTTATAACTTTTTTATTTGATTGAATAAGCCTTATATTTATATCTTTTGTTTTATTAATTTCTTCATTAGTGATTTTTTATAGAAATGAGTATATACAAGAAGATAAAAATGTTAATCGTTTTATTTTATTAGTATTAATATTTGTATTTTCTATAATAATATTAATTATTAGTCCTAATTTAATTAGAATTTTATTGGGTTGGGATGGACTAGGGTTAGTTTCTTACTGTTTAGTAATTTATTTTCAAAATGTAAAATCTTATAATGCTGGTATATTAACTGCATTATCTAATCGGGTTGGGGATGTTGCTTTATTATTAGCAATTGCCTGAATATTAAATTATGGGAGTTGAAATTTTATTTTTTATATTGATATTAAAAAAATAGATCTTGATATAGTATTGATTGGAGGGCTAGTAATATTAGCAGCTATGACTAAAAGTGCTCAAATTCCCTTTTCTTCTTGGCTACCTGCGGCAATAGCTGCCCCAACCCCTGTTTCTGCTTTAGTTCATTCTTCTACTTTAGTAACGGCTGGAGTTTATTTATTAATTCGTTTTAATATTTTATTAGAAAATAGAGTTTTAGGTCAATTTATGTTATTAATTTCTGGGTTGACAATATTTATAGCAGGATTAGGAGCAAATTTTGAATTTGATTTAAAAAAAATTATTGCTTTATCGACATTAAGTCAGTTAGGCTTAATAATAAGAATTTTATCTATAGGATTTTATAAATTAGCTTTTTTTCATCTTTTAACCCATGCTTTATTTAAGGCTTTATTATTTATATGCGCAGGGGTTATTATTCATAATGTAAAAAATTCTCAAGATATTCGTTTTATGGGGAGATTAAGAATAAGAATACCTTTAACTTGTAGTTGTTTTAATATTGCTAATTTAGCTTTATGTGGAATACCTTTTTTAGCTGGTTTTTATTCTAAGGATTTGATTTTAGAAATAGTTATGTTATCTTATATAAATTTTTTTTCTTTTTTTCTTTTTTTTTTTTCTACTGGGTTAACTGTTTGTTATTCTTTTCGATTAGTGTTTTATTCCATAACTGGGGATTTTAATATAAGTTCTTTAAATATATTAAATGATAAAAGTTTAGGTATATCTTTTAGAATTTTTTTTTTAATAATTATAGCAATTATTGGAGGAAGCATATTAAATTGATTAATGTTTTTTAACCCGGAGATAATTTGTTTACCTTTATATTTAAAATTATTAACTTTATTTGTTTGTATTATAGGGGGATTAATAGGTTATTTAGTAAGTAATGTAAAATTATTTTTTTTTAATAAATCTTTAAATTATTATAAATTTAGTTCTTTTTTTGGTATAATATGATTTATACCTGTAATTTCTACAGTTGGTATTATTAAATACCCATTATTTTTAGCGATAATTTCTTTTAAAAGTTTTGATCAGGGATGAAGAGAATATTTTGGAGGTCAAATATTATATAATCAATTAAAAAGTTATTCATTATATATTCAAGAGTTTCAGAATAATAATTTAAAAATTTATTTATTAAGTTATATATTATGAGTAATTATTTTATTATTAATAATAATATTTTTAAAATAATTTAAAATTTAAATAGCTTATATTTAGAGCATGACATTGAAGATGTCAGGGAAATTATAAAAATTTTTAAATAAGTTAAATATTTATTTATAAAAAAATAAATTTTTATTTTTACAGTGAAAATGTAATGTTTTAATTAAACTATATAAATATATTAAAAGAAATATGTTGATCAAGAAAAAGCTGCTAACTTTTATCTTTAATGGTTTAATTCCATTTATATTTCTTAATTGGAATTAAAATTATTCAATGATATCATTAACAGTGATATACCTCTATTTGGTTTCAATTAAATTAAATTAAGATAAATTGAATAGATTCAATACTTTTTAAATGCAAATTAAATGTTATAGTTAACTATTATCCTTTAAAAATATGGGTGAATTTCACCTAAGATTAGGTCGAAACTAATTGCAATAAATCGCTTCATATTTATTTATTTCATTCTAATGCTCCTTGGTTTCATTCATGGTATAATCCAATCAATAAAATAAAAATAAAAAATAATCTAGTAATTGATCAATAAACTATATTAGAGGATTTTATAATTAAAATTATAGGTAAAATTAAAGCAATTTCTACATCAAAAATTAAGAAAATGATTGCAATTAGAAAAAATCGTAAAGAAAAAGGAAGTCGAGAATAATTTATAGGATCAAACCCACATTCAAAGGGTGAAGATTTTTCTCGGTCAATAATAGTTTTTTTTGATAAAATTCTAGCTAATGATATTACAATTATTGTAATAATAAAGATAATCATTCTTATATATAAAATTAAAATAATTATTTATACTAAAATTATTTAGTCCTTATGATTGGAAGTCATATATACAAATATATACTTTATAAATTAACCACCTCATCAATAAATTGAAATATATAAAAATAATCAAACTACATCAACAAAGTGTCAATATCAAGCTGCAGCTTCAAATCCAAAATGATGCCCTCTAGAAAAATGAAAGTTAATATGTCGGATTAGGCAAATTAATAAAAAAGAAGTTCCAATTAATACATGAAGTCCATGGAATCCAGTTGCTACAAAAAATGTTGACCCATAAACATTATCTGCAATTGTAAAAGGGGCTTCAACATATTCATATGCTTGAAGAATAGAAAAATAAATACCTAGAAGAATAGTAAAAAATAAACTTTGTATAGTTTGTGTATGGTTATTTTCTATTAAACTATGATGAGCTCAAGTAACTGTTACTCCTGAGGCTAATAAAATTGCAGTATTTAATAAAGGAATTTGAAAGGGATTAAAGGGGATAATACCTAATGGGGGCCAAATTATTCCTAATTCGATTGTTGGGGATAAACTTCTATGAAAAAAAGCCCAAAAAAAAGAAATAAAAAAAAATACTTCTGAAATAATAAATAAAATTATTCCTCATCGGAGACCCAATGTTACTGGAATTGTGTGCAATCCCTGAAATGTTCCTTCTCGAGAGATATCTCGTCATCATTGGTATATTGTTAATATAGTAATAATATTACCTAATAAAAATAAATTAATATTATATTGATGGAATCATTGAACAAGTCCTGTTACTGTTGTTATTGCCCCAATTGCTCCAGTTAGAGGTCATGGTCTATAATCTACTAGGTGAAATGGGTGATTTGCATGTGTTGACATAAATTAATTAACTTCACTTGAATATAAAGTTCTTAAAACTGCAAATACATAAGATTGAATAATTGCAACTGCTGACTCTAAAATTAGTAATGCAATTTGAGTAATTAAAATTAATGATAAAATAATATAAGAATTAGTTATTGGCCCTGTATTTCCTAATAAAGTTATTAATAAATGTCCGGCAATTATATTAGCTATTAATCGTACAGCAAGAGTCCCTGGGCGAATAATATTTCTAATTGTTTCAATGCATACTATAAAAGGTATTAAAATAGGGGGAGTTCCTTGAGGGACTAAATGGGCAAATATATGTTGGGTGTGATTAATTCATCCATAAATTATAAAAGTTAATCATAATGGAAATGCTAATGTTAATGTTAAAGTTAGATGGCTTGTACTTGTAAAAATATAGGGAAATAACCCTAAAAAATTATTAAATATAATTAATGAAAATAAAGAAATAAATATCAAGGTACTTCCATTATGACCATTTGGGCCTAGTAAGGTTTTAAATTCTTTATGAAGAGTTAATAAAATATTATTTCAAATAATTTGAAATCGGTTTGGTAATAATCAGTAAGAAGAAGGAATAATTAAAATACCTAAAAAAGTTCTTAATCAATTTAATGATATATTAAAAATAGTTGTTGATGGGTCAAATACAGAAAATAAATTTGTTATCATTTTCAGTTTATTTTAAATTTTTTAATATTTAAATTTTGGGAATTTTCATTAGAATTATATATAAAACAATAGTAATTTTTAATATTAAAAATTACTAATGTAATCGAAAAAATAAAAAATAATGTTAATCATCTTAATGGTATTATTTGGGGGATTAAAAAATATTAGGTTAATACTAATTTTTTTAGTTTGACATACTAAGGTTTTTATAAAACTAATTTTTTTTATTATTAATCATTAGAAGTAAGTGCTAATTTACTATTATATGATTTAAGAGATCATTACTTGCTTTCAGTCATCTAATGAATTTATTTGAGAATAAATTCATTTAATAAAATAATTTATTGGAATACTTTCAATAACAATAGGTATAAATCTATGGTTTGCCCCACAAATTTCTGAACATTGACCAAAAAATAAACCAGGTTGATTAATAGTAAAATTAGTTTGATTTAATCGTCCTGGAGTTGCATCAATTTTAACTCCTAAAGAGGGGATAGTTCATGAATGAATGACATCTGTAGAAGTTACTAAAATTCGAATTTGATTATTTATTGGTAAAATAATTCGATTATCTACATCTAATAAACGAAATCCATTTATGTTTAATTCATTAGTTGGGATTATATATGAATCAAATTCTAAATTTAAAAAATTAGAATATTCATAACTTCAATATCATTGGTGTCCAATTGTTTTTAATGTAATTAAAGGGGAATTAATTTCATCTATTAAATATAATAGTCGTAAAGATGGAAAAGCAATAAACATTAAAATTACTGCTGGTAGAATCGTTCAAATAATTTCAATTGTTTGGCCATGTAATAGGTATCGATTAGTAAATTTATTAAAAAATAGTATAAATATAATATAACTAATTAATATAGTAATTATGATTAAAATTAATATAGTATGATCATGAAAAAAGTTTAATTGTTCTATTAAAGGAGATGAACTGTCTTGAAGACCTAAGTTTGCTCATGTTGCCATTTTCTAATAAAAGATAATAATCTTTATATATGAAGCTTAAATTCATTGCACTAATCTGCCATATTAGAAATTACTTGTAAGTAAAGGTAATTCAGAATATGTATGTTCAGCAGGTGGAAGAGTGTGGTATCATTCAATTGATGAAGATAGTTGTATAGGGAAAGAAGGAGTCCGTTGTGAAATTATACTTTCTCAAATAATAAATATAAAGAAAATAATAGCAAATAAAGAAATTGTTCTTCCTAATGAAGAAATAATGTTTCATGTTAAATAACTATCAGGAAAATCGGAGTATCGTCGTGGTATTCCAGCTAATCCTAAGAAGTGTTGAGGGAAGAATGTTAAGTTTACTCCAATAAATATTATTGTAAATTGAGCCTTTAATCATGATGGATTTATTACTAATCCTGTTAATAAAGGGTATCAATGAATAAATCCTGCTATAATAGCAAAAACAGCTCCTATAGATAAAACATAATGGAAGTGGGCTACAACATAATAAGTATCATGAAGAACAATATCAATTGAAGAATTGGCTAATACTACCCCTGTTAGCCCCCCAACGGTAAATAAAAATACAAATCCTAATGATCATAATAATGCTGGGCTATAAGTTAATTGAGTCCCATGAAGGGTTGCTAATCAACTAAAAATCTTAATTCCTGTTGGGACAGCAATAATTATAGTTGCAGAAGTAAAATAAGCTCGGGTATCAACATCTATACCAACTGTAAATATATGGTGAGCTCATACAATAAACCCTAATAAGCCAATTGTTAATATAGCATAAATTATTCCTAATGTTCCAAATGTTTCCTTTTTTCCTCTTTCTTGTGTAATAATCTGTGAAATTATTCCAAATCCTGGAAGAATTAAAATATATACTTCTGGATGCCCAAAAAATCAAAATAAGTGTTGATATAAAATTGGGTCTCCCCCTCCAATAGGGTCAAAAAAGGAAGTATTAAGATTTCGATCTGTTAATAGCATAGTAATAGCTCCTGCTAATACTGGTAGCGATAATAGAAGTAAAATTGCTGTAATTACAACTGATCATACAAATAAAGGAAGTCGATCTAATGTAATTCCTGCAGATCGTATATTGATTACAGTTGTAATAAAATTAACAGCTCCTAAAATTGATGAAATTCCCGCTAAATGAAGAGAAAAAATTGTTAAGTCAACAGATGCCCCAGCATGAGCTGTTCTTGAGGAAAGAGGGGGGTATACAGTTCATCCAGTTCCTGATCCATTTTCTACTATACTACTAGAGAGTAATAGTGTCAATGAAGGAGGTAATATTCAAAAACTTATATTATTTATTCGAGGGAATGCTATATCTGGAGCTCCTAGTATTAAGGGTACTAATCAATTTCCAAATCCTCCAATTATAATTGGTATAACTATAAAGAAAATTATAATAAAGGCATGAGCTGTTACAATTACATTGTAAATTTGGTCATTCCCAATAAATATTCCTGGTTGACTTAATTCTGCTCGAATTAAAATTCTTAATGAGGTTCCAATTATTCCTGATCAAACTCCAAAAATAAAATATAATGTTCCAATATCTTTATGATTTGTAGAAAATAGCCATTGTCGCGATTAAATGGCTGAAGTTTAGGCAATAAATTGTAAATTTATTTATAAGAATATATCTTTTTAATCAAACTTTATATTCAATGAATGATATTAGACTGCAATTCTAAAGGAATAATTTAAAATTATTAAAGTTTAAGAATTAAAAGATTAATACAAATATTTTCAGCTTTGAAGGCTATTAGTTTATTTAACTTAAATTCTTTATAGAATTATATAAGTTAAAGTAATAATAATTAATCCTATAATAGAAATAAAGTTTATAATTAAAATTATATTTAAATTTTTATTATTAGTTGAATTTATTATTATTCATCTATTTTTATTGTAATTTAGTATATAAATTCTATAAGATATTCGTAGATAATAAAATAAAGTAATTAAAGTTAAGCAGGTTGCGATAAATAATAGAAATAATTGATTTATTTCTACTAAATTTTGAATTACAAGTCATTTTGGTAAAAATCCTAAAAATGGGGGTAGTCCTCCTAAAGATAATAAATTTAAAAATATAAAAAATTTTATTAAAGGATTAATTATTGAAAAATTAAAAATTTGATTGAAATGAAATAATTTAAAGTTGTTAAATATCATAATAATTGAAATAGACAAGATTGAATAAAATAAAAAGTAGATTATTCATAGTAATTCATTATTTATTATAGCTATTAGTATTCACCCTAAATGATTGATTGAAGAAAATGCTATTAATTTACGTAATGAGGTTTGATTTAATCCTCCTAATGCTCCAATTGTTATTGAAAAAATAATTGAAATAATAAAAAAGTTATAATTTATATTATAAGAAATTAATATTAAAGGTGCAATTTTTTGTCAAGTTATTAGGATTAATCCATTAATTCAGGATAATCCCTCTATTACCCCTGGGAATCAAAAGTGAAAGGGAGCCGCTCCTCTTTTTAATAATAAAGTAGATAAAATTAATAATTCATTAAAGTTATTATTAATAAATCAGTTATTTTTAAAAAATATTATTATTAAAATAATTGAAAATAATAGAATTGATGATGCAAAAGCTTGGGTTAAAAAATATTTTAATCTACTTTCTGAGGTTATTAGATTTTTTTTTCTTTCATTTATTAAGGGGATAAATGAAAGTAAATTAATCTCTAACCCTATTCAAGCCCCTAGCCAGGAGTTTGAAGAAATAGTAATTAATGACCCTATAATTAATATAATAAGAAAAATATTATTAGAAATTTTTTTAATTAAAAAGAAAAGGATTATAACCTTTATAAGTGGGGTATGAACCCAATAGCTTAATTAGCTTATCTTTTAATATATTTTAGTGTATGATGCACAAAAGTTTTTGAAGCTTTTGGAAATAGTTTAATTCTATTAAATATAATGAATAAAGCATAAATCTTTATGATTTACCCTATCAAGGTAATCCTTTTTATCAGGCAATTCATT